ATGAAAAGACTTTTATTTTTTAGTTGGAACTTTAGGCGGTTCTCTAAAAAAGATAGCGAAAAAAATAATCCCTAGGGTTGAGACTAAGAGGAATGTATAAACCAATGCTTCCATAGATTCGATCGTGATTTACAATTATAGCTTCCATACCTATTTGTTTTTTCTTTCTTTTATTGGGGACCATCTCCCGGCTACCGAAAGAGCAAGAGACAAAAAAACGGGGAGTCAAAGCAAGCTTTCTCTGCTACCCTCAATATCAAAATCACTAACAAATCATAAAACGAAAATAGATTCGAAAGACATCAAAAGAAGGTTGGATCAGACTACTTGTCTTCTTGTAGTTGGATCTCCAAGTTTTTGGAAGGCTCCAAATTCTACTTGAGCATCCAAATCTGGGTCAATCCCAGCAAAAACATCTCTGAACAGGGTTCTAGCACCATGCCAAATGTGTCCGAAGAAGAAGAGTAAAGCAAATGAAGCATGTCCAAAAGTAAACCAACCCCTTGGACTGCTACGAAAAACACCGTCGGATTTCAAAGTAGCACGATCTAATTCAAAAATTTCACCCAATTGAGCGCGTCTAGCATATTTTTTCACAGTCGCAGGGTCATTATAACTGACTCCATTGAGTTCGCCACCGTAGAACTCAACAGTTACACCAACTTGTTCGACACTATACTTCGATTCGGCTCTTCGAAAAGGAACATCCGCTCGAACAATCCCGGCTCCATCTACCAAAACGACCGGAAATGTTTCAAAAAAAGTGGGCATACGACGTACAAAAAGTTCACGACCTTCTTTATCTCTAAAGATAGGATGTCCTAACCATCCAACCGCTATTCCATCCCCGTTATCCATTGAACCCGCCCTGAATAATCCCCCTTTTGCCGGATTATTGCCGATGTAATCATAAAAGGCTAATTTTTCAGGAATTTTCGACCAAGCTTCTGATAAACTTTTATTTTCGGCTAACCCCGCACTAATTCGTCGATATATCTCTTGTTGGAAGTACCCCTGATCCCATTGATAACGAGTCGGTCCAAACAATTCGATCGGGGTAGTTGCTGAACCATACCACATAGTTCCGGCAACAACAAAAGCTGCAAAAAAGACAGCAGCGATACTACTGGAAAGGACAGTTTCGATATTACCCATGCGCAATCCCTTGTATAGACGTTGGGGTGGTCGAACGCTAAGATGGAATAGGCCTGCTAATATGCCCAATGTCCCAGCCGCAATATGATGAGAGGCTATTCCTCCCGGAACAAAAGGATCGAAACCTTCCACGCCCCACGCTGGATTTACCGGTTGTACTTTTCCAGTTAGTCCATAAGGATCGGACACCCATATTCCCGGACCATACAAGCCTGTTACATGAAATGCACCAAAACCAAAGCAAGCCACCCCCGCGAGAAATAAATGAATTCCAAAGATCTTGGGCAAATCCAACGAAGGTTTTCCTGTACGTTCATCAGTAAATATTTCTAGATCCCAATACACCCAATGCCAGATAGCTGCTAAAAAGCACAAGCCCGAAAACACAATATGCGCTCCGGCGACACCTTCGTAACTCCAAATACCCGGAGATGTTATAGTACCTCCTGTGATACCCCAGCCACCCCATGAATTGATTATTCCTAAACGCGTCATGAAGGGTATGACAAACATACCCTGTCTCCACATTGGATCCAGAACGGGGTCAGAAGGATCAAAAACTGCTAATTCATACAGAGCCATCGAACCGGCCCACCCAGCAACCAGAGCTGTATGCATTATATGAACAGCAAGCAACCGGCCGGGATCATTCAATACGATAGTATGAACACGATACCAAGGCAAACCCATGAAAATACCCCTTTATCAAAGAAAAAAGACACTACGCAACTTTATTGCATTGGACACGACTATACTCTGCCGATGTTACGTCCCCCGAGGAGAGGGCGATTAGTTCAGAGCAAGGGTTCATAATTTGTTTGATTCTATTAGCAATAATGGAACAATTCCGTTCGTAGGAAAAAAGAGAAGCAGATTTATTCTATACTCGATAAGTACCAATACGCAATGGGCCGCTTGATGCCTTTTCTATAAACGAATGTGACCATCCTTGTTCATGATTACAGGGGCCTCGTTCTACGAATTGATCTTATTCATTCTGTCTTTCTTTATGCATTTTTGATAAAGAACAATATTCTAAAAACAATAAAACCCTGCTTACGTTTTCACATCTAAAGTCTAGTATTTTTTTTTATTTTTTCTTTCATTTAATGCCTGTTGGTGTGCCAAAAATACCTTATGATATTCCTGACGACGAAGACGAGGAAGCAACTTGGGTTGACTTATAGTGCGACTTGGCAGATCTATTGGGTCATATGGGCTTTCCCCCTTCTCTTCCCGATCAAGAGATCCTCTATTTCGCCCAAAAAAGATGAATTGGATCATCAAAAATTTGGAGCGTGAAGTGCAATTAGATCCTTTTTTTAAGGGGATTCAAATTACTATTATCAATTCAAATAATTTATGGCTGGCTCGGTTGGACTAATAAATTGAAATATCCAGACTTCGTTTAAAAAAACCAATTGGTAATATATCTACCATTACTCCTTATAAAGGGATTCCTCTATTCTAAAGAAATCTTCTTTGGAAATAGAAGTGATTTTAAACTGTTCTCTTAATCAATCGAGTAATATGTATAAAGACCTCAACTATTTGCCGGACTGTACGTATTGAGAAAAAAGAAGTGGTAAGGGGAGTATTTGTCCTATATGTGCAAATCGAAGGCGGGCAGATCTTTACCCGGAGTAGAGTATAAACCTAAAAAGAGTAAGATAAAAGAGGCCCAGTTTGGAACAAGAAAATGACATCGTGATTTGGATTGGATCGCGATGAAAGAATACATCAATGAAAAGTGAATTCGATCCGGTTAATGAATTCTTTTTTCTAAGGAAAGGAATCAAAACTCATCTTTATTGAAAAATCGAAGAAAAATTAGGAGTCAGTAAAGAGCATGCTCTGAAATCTAAAAGGGGATTGGAATATACACATTGATTTTTTTGCAAATTTTTTTGAACCGTATGCGCCAAACGGCGCCTGTACGGTTCCTACGGAATACAATTTTAACCTAATCGACCGACTTTATCGAGAAAGAGCACTTTTTTTATTCAAAGACCTTAGTCCCGAGACGGCAAATCACATTGTCGGTCTTATGATATTTCTGAATATCGACGATTGTAACCAAGAACAATTTTTATTTATAAACTCTACGGGTGGAGGAGTAATGCATGGGCTAGCTGTCCATAATGCGATAAATTTTGTGCTACCAGATGTACATACACTCTGTCTGGGAGTAGCCGCTTCAATGGCAGCTTTTGTCCTGGCCGGAGGCTCACAGACTAAACGTATAGCATTCCCTAACGCTTGGCGCCAATGAGGTTTTATTTGAAAGAAAAAAGACGACTATGCCTTCGCCATATGAAAAATGAATCTCCATATGAAATATGAATAAAAAAGTAATAATAGCATGGCACTTTGAATTCGATATACAAAAGTTTTTTTCAAAACATTAGATTTTTTATCGAGAGAGTAGTATGAGATAAAAGGTATTTCCGATGTGTTCTTATCTATCGGCAGTGCAGTTCAGCGTCACAAACTTTTTTTCACACGGCAGATAATATTTATGTTCTGAACTAGTGAAAAAAAATTCTTTTTCCCTTAGGTTATTTAATCAAATAAAAAGCAACTTTGGGATTGCTTAATCATAGACAAAAAAGAAATATACAAAGCAACGGAACCATCATAGTAGTTTTTAACTCCCACGAAAGGAAGGGTGGTAATTTGATCATTTTCCGAGCGGGGTCTAATCAATCCTATTTTTCTCTTTCGTTGGGGGGGCGTAAGGATCAATTTTATTCTAGAGCCGTATGCAATGCATAGAAAGATGCCTGTACGGTTGTGCAATTCTATCTTTTTTCGTGCTATTCTTTTCTCTTTCTTTTATCTTCCCTTCATCGTGTGCAATAGAAAAACTTTTGATTTTGTTATATCATCAGGGTAATGATCCACCAACCTACTAGTACTTTTATTCAAGGCTACATGGAAGAGGTAATCACGGACACAGATTTGGTGCTAAAACTACGTGAAGAGATCACAAACTTTTTTGTACAAAGATCGCACAAACCTTTCTGGATGGTCTTCGAAGACATGGAAAGAGATGTTTTTCTGTCACCAGAAGAAGCCAAAGCTTATGGAATTGTTGATTCTGTAGGGCTTGAAGGGCTTCAATGGCGTGACGGGCGTAAATGATACTAGCCTGTATTTCGCGCAAATCCCTAATTTTAGATTACCGCTACCGACCGAGTTGACTCGAAATAATCTGGTTAGGATGGATCTAAACCATCCAATTATATCTATATCTATGATTCAACATGCCAACTATTAAACAACTTATTAGAAAGACAAGACAGCCAATCAGAAATGTTACAAAATCGCCCGCTCTTAAGAGATGCCCTCAACGTCGAGGAACGTGTACTAGGTTGTATGTGCGACTCGTTCAGATCATGAGCTAGAACAAAGGAAAGCGAACAAGTTTCCAGTATCAAAGGTCAGTACCGGTGAATAGGCTGGAACGAAAAAATGAACTCTATTTCCTATCTAAAAAACGAAAATGGATCATATGCCTTTCATTGTGTAGGAAATTTATGGTTTCCCTTGGTGTAAATTCAATCACCTCAATTTAAGAATTCTCCATTGGTAGCAAATGCTTATCCATTACGCGGAGGAACTCTTGGTTTCAATTTCAAAGATTAAGCCACCCTCTTGCAAGAACGGACTAACACGGTCAGCTATCCAGCTAACCCTCATAATTAAATACCGTTACTGTATAGGTAGATCTCGTTGTGAAGACCTAGTTACTGGATAATTCATGGGTAGAGCTAAAGAGCTAAAGAATGTGAACTATACAAGTTCCCAATAGCATTAATTAAATGAAGTTAAAGGCTCCGGTGTATAGAGAAGACCTCACCGTTTAAGAAGTAACCATAGAAACGATGGAATCCACTATTGCTTTAGAATTTATATTTCTTATTATCTTTTTAATACCTAGTAGAATCCAATTTCAAATTGTGAGGTAAAACAAAGGTCTCGAAAAAAGAAAAAATCGTGGTCGGGAAGGTTATCGTAGCCAAAGCCATTGGAATTTTGAGTTTATACATTGGAAAAACTCATTGGGTTATTAATAGACTAGGAAGGGGGAAAAAGAATAACTGCAAGAACGGAAATCAATTAGTTATTCGACAACGTTTGATTTATGCATATTGAATGACCAGAACTAGACGGGGATATATAGCTCGGAGACGTAGAAGAAAAGCACGTTCATTTATATCAAGGTTTCGGGGAGGTCTTTTAAAGACTCAACAAGACATAAGAGCTTTGGCTTCGTCTCATCGGGATAGGAATGGGCAAAAAAGAAATTTTCGTCGTTTGTGGATCACTCGAATCAATTCAGAAATTCGTGACGGGTGGGTATATTATAACTATAGTAAATTCATTCATGATCTATACAAGAGACAGTTGCTGCTTAATCGTAAAATACTTGCGCAAATAGCTATAGCAAATAAAAACTGTCTTTATCTAATTTCCAATGAAATCATAAAAAAAGTAAATTGGAAGGAATCTGCCGGAGTAATTTAAACGGAGTTCCCCGGAGAATGACCTCCGGGAAAGTAGAGTCAAAATGAATCAAAAAAGAAAGAAATAGGACTCAACACTTTCAATCAACAATTTGGAGTTTGACTTCTGAATCCGATTTTTGATTTGTTTTTGTCTTACGAAACGAGAAGCAAAGCCGGTCCGGATTGTCGGATTTTTGCACAAAGCATCAATCTGCGTTTGAGTTCGGGTGTGAATTTTCATTCAAGTGACGAAAGAGTAAGCCTATTTTTTTTGTCTCTCACGGTCGACTTCTATTTCTTTGTGTCTCTCACAGTCGACTTCTATTTCTTTCTGTCTGACTTATATTTCTTTCGGACTCTCGCGGTCGACTTGTTTCTTTCACTTTGTTTCTCATTAGTAATAAAAGGTAACGAAGATAAAATACGAGCTTGTTTTATAGCAAGAGTCATTAATCGTTGTTGTTTCAAGGTCAATTTATTTACTCGTCTAGATAATATTTTTCCTTGCTCACTAATAAATCGACCAATTAAACTCATGTTTCTATAATCAATTCGATCCCCCGATTGGATCGGGGGCAAACGCCTACGAAAAGATCGCTTGGATTTAAGCAAAGGTCGCTTGGATTTAAGCAAAGGTCGCTTGGATTTATCCATGGTTTGTTTAATTTATTTTTTAAAACCGAAAATCCTATTTCGGTTGGATCTAGAAAATGAATTAGAATACATAAAAACAATAGGATTTTCTTTCTATTCAAATTATCTTAGCGATAATTAGCATAGCATTTTTCCTCCTCCTGGGGAGGGTGCAAGTGCTCGGTTCGAGCTATTTCGTTATCTCCCCATGAATCGTATGTTTGTAACAATATGGACAGAATTTTCTCAATTCCAATCGATTAGGCGTATTGTGCCGATTCTTTTGAGTCATATATCTGGAAATGCCTTTTGATGCCTTATTAACAACCTTTCGAACACAAGTAGTACATTCTAAAATAACTGTTATTCGGATATCCTTACCCTTGGCCATGAACCTCCTTTGGATTTTTTATTTACTCAACGCTTTTCCTTTTGATTCGAAATGAAGAAGAAAGAAAAAGTAGAAGTTGCTAACTTGAACTCACATTATGAAAAATTTTGCTACAATCAATATATTCAAATAAGATCCAACGATTTCGAAACGATATTTCAAAGCACAGTACATGATTTCGTTTAAGTATCTTGTATAATACTCTTCGCTAGACCCACATTTTATAGTCTACTTCCATTCCTCTATTATTCTATTATTCGAATTGGAATCCGAATCCCACAGCCGTTGAATCCACTTTTCTTCTTTCTCTTTCCTCCCTTATTCTAAAAATCAGAAAAAATAGAGAAAAGAGAAATAGAGAAAAGAAAAATAGAGGGGGAGACTTGATTAGTGACCGATATTTCATTGTAATTCTAATCTTCTTTATTCCTTTCCACGTCACTAACTAGAATGAAAAAAAGGGGAATGTCAACGCATCCGGGAAAAAACGATTAATCTCTATCAATAGACCTGCTAAAGACGCGAACCATAGCGCACTTAGTACCGGTGCCACGGAAAGATATGTTTTTAGATCTCGCATTGAAAACCCCCTTCATTTTATTGTAATACATAATGATAATACATATATGATCAGATGCATAGGTAGTTAACGACCACTTTGAATTGTACTAGAATTGTCCGCGGAATTTCGAATTCAAATTGACATGTACAATGATCCCGTAACTATATTCCATATTTTTCTTATTCTTAAAAGATAAGATAAAAACGTCCTTTTCGTCTCGAGTATTCCCCAAAAATAGTCATTGAATT